GTTGTTGTGGAATAAGAAGTCTTCGCATCTTAATGCACGTATTTAATTTATTCGTACCTAGTAGAGCGGGATCCACTTTTTGGGGAATATCAGTCGAAGCAATAACAAGACTAGTGGAAGATCTTTCAGAGAGATGGTTCACTACTAGACCGAGGGATAAGTCATTCGACTCATTCATATCCAGATCATGAATGTTTGGAATCCATATTATGCAAGGAGACATTGCTTTTGCTAATTTGAATTGAAAGGTGATATACAATCGCTTTACGTCTCTTTTCCGCATCTCATATAGCATTTCCATCTCCCCCTCATCAGGATGAATATTAGCATTCATATCGATATCATCAAAATCGTCATTAGCATACATAGTGAGAGCATCCATAGTGGCAATGACCTCACGCTCGCTATCGTAAAAACTCTCGTCAATCTCGTCCTCATCCCGAAGAAGAGTATCTCTAGACGTGTAATCCGTGTACTTGGTCAGAAATACCCTAATGAAAGGAAGATATGAATTTTTCACTAAGTATTTGACCAAATAGGATCGTCCAGTTTCTAGAGAACCTATCACTAAAATCCCCGTCGAGGGCGATAAGGCTAAGCGGAGCGAAAAGGGTTTTCCATGATGCAAAGGATTAGTCCCACACGAAGTGTGTGAATAAGTGATTGTCTGATAATGAGCAAGGAATACCCGTCTTTCGGCTAAAGAGGATGGATTGAACTCATAATTCAATAGATCCTTGTTCTGAATGTCAACTAAGTATCGTAAGTAAATGGCTCCCGGTTGTTCAATCATTTGATAACCAGAGTCATTCTTTGATAAATGATCACTATGCGTCAGACTCAATAGAATTTGATCCATCCTTTTTTCTCTCGTTAAGCCGGAGAGCTGAATCAAGAATTCTCTTTCTTCATCCTCAACCCAATCACTTTTCGCGAACCAGGATTCGATTTTATCATCAATCCAATCCTCATTCACGTTTTTTCTTATCAATGAATAGATTTCTTTACTTGTATGACTTAGATGTCTCGTATTTATCGAAAAAGTGATTCGATTGATGGGATTTCGTATGAGATTGATGATATCGATGAGATTGATATTCAACTTCTTAACCACCCCATAAGCGGGACCAAGCATGTTAGAAGCCCCTAGTTGTTCTAGAGAATCTCCTGAATTCGGTGCAGATGTAGGATAATCCAGAAGTTGTCGCAACTCAATCCTAGATGATTCCATCATCAAAGATTTGACCTTTTCGAACTCTGTCTGTAACTCACTAAAGACCCACGAAGGAAAGAGAAGATGTGTACTAACGAGATATCCAGCAACAAGAAGAAGGAAAAAGAGGAACTCCAAAACAGTTGTCAATCTCAGCCATATGAATGGTGACTCATTATTTCGAGAAATCATTGCTGCGGCCCCGGTCCGCCGCCTCCAAATCCGCGCACGTTCATATAGATAAAAAGGATTCTTAATATTAAGAACCTTAGTCCATTTTGGAAAATAGCCTTTTGTATCAAGATTCTCAAGTCTAGTAAGAATACGATGAAGACGACTACGCCCTGCGAGCCGTGATCGACGCATAATAGAATGAAAATTTTCTGGACTGCTCATTAGTATCCTTATTACTATCCTTCGTATGGTTGAAAAAATATCTAACAATATCAAACGTAGATATTTGTACCCTGGCGAAGTAAAGAGCCCTGGGAGATTTGTTTGGAATAGATTCCATTGAGAGAGAAGAAAGGTTCTATCCATCTGCCCTTTCTCAACACAAGGACAAAGACTCGGTTTTTTCTTTTTCTTCCTTTCGAGTGGTAAATAGTCAGAACATGGAGTGGGAATCAAATCCATGGTTGAATTGAGATACTGATGCAAGTTCTTCCCTTCTGAATCAGATAGATTCATATCTGAAAGAGGTTCACAATAAGTTCTTTCCAAATTGACTATTTCTTCCTCTGTTAGAGGTGTTCCAGAAATGGAGTCAATAGTTCTACGAACGAATGGATCGTATTGATTTGGAAAATGGAAAGATTTGTCCAAGTTATCCCTTTCGTCAAAATCCTTAGGTAGGAATATGTTAGATACCTGTGACTCGATTGGTGAAATAGTATCTCTCCCCCAAAAAGCATGTTTTTTTTTACCCACGCAAAAAGAAAATATTTTGTTGCGAATGAAGAAGATATTGAGGAATTGTCCATACATAAAATCATAATTCTTCATACGGGCCTTTCCCACAGAAAAGGGGAATCTTGGGGTAGAATAGAAGGAGAAGGGATGCGGATTATTCAAGAATCGAAGTCGAGTTGCTGTAAAAAAAGAAGATAGCAATGAACTTCTATGAAATGCTTTCACGGGATTCAGCCAATTGTCTTGATTGTGGAATATCATTGAGAAATAGGAATCCGCCTTCTCAAAGGATTTCCTGCGATTATTTCTAGAGTCCATCATAGACTTTGGTATCTTTTTGAACAAAAAGGGTGTTCCTCCATTGATCAAGAATTCTGATTTTCGGGAAGTCTCATGATCATCCAATAAGAAGGGTTTCCATTTTTTCAAATCAACAATTTCAAGACCTAAATGAACAATTGGAAGACCTATTGATTCTAAGAACTGATTGCAGAGTGTATCATTTGGACCTTTGAATTCATAGATGTCGATCTCGGACCTAGGAATGGGCCTATTCCCGAAACTCAACCAGAAAAAACGAAATGGCTTAGATAAAAAGAAACGAAGTGGCTTAGACAAAAAACGAAATGACTTAGATAAAAAGAAAGGAAGTGTCCTAGCAAAAAATGCACAAAGTGACTTATATCTATCTTCTAAGTATATAAACCAATCACTAAACCAATCACTAAACCAATCAATAGACCAATCAATAGACCAATCAATAGACCAATTAATAGACCAATCAATAGACCAATCAATAGACCAATCAATCGAATATAGATTCATACGTAATCGATCGAAGACTATTTGAAAACGGCTCTTCTGCTCAGAACCGAAATGTTCCAAATGTTCCTGGAAATTCTTGCTTCTATTCGACCATTTGTATCTATATGCATCAGGATCCCGATTCATGGATCTCTCGGTTCGAGAAATGAAGATAAGAGGATCAAACCATTTCTTCTGACGCTTTTTCAAATTCGATAAATGTTGGTTGATCCTATATTTCATTCTAGTTCTATGATTCAGAGTATCCTTTCCTATTTCATCCCTTTGAATTCCATATTCGAGGTTGCCATCGGATCGATTCATGAAAAAGAATCGATTCAATACATTTCTTATGGACCCATAGGTACTATATTGGATTTGAATCCGATTTCGGATCCTTCGAGAAAAAGATTCATTCTCTTCATAAAAAATAGGAGGTAGAACCAATAAAGATTTCTTTTTCGATTCATCCCTGGCCTCTTGTTTTTGATCCAATCCGTAGGAATCATAGGAATCAATAGAAAAGGCAAATCCCTTATGATACACCAGATCCGGCTCGGTTATTGATAGAGTGAATAGATCTGCCATTTCTTGAAATCTCTCTAATGAAATCTTATTCGAACTGTCCATATCCGGTTCATCCTTCAGAACCCTATCACACCCCGGATCGGATGAAATAGGATGAATTGAGACAGTCTTTTGTAAATACGTCATTATCTTGAATAGATTCAAGAGTTCTTTATTTTCCGATCGCCTGCAAGGGACAAAAGAAAGATCTTGTTCTTTCTTCAACAATTTCTGATCTCTAGTGGACCTCTCAGTAGGATTCGAATCCAGATGAAGTTCGGACAATGTATCAGAGAAAAAAGAAGGAACCGATCCTGTAGGAAATTCTTCGATTTCTTCCCTTTGCAGTTCGATTTCTTTCCTTTGAGAAGGATCCAAAAAAATCGATTTTAGTACTTGCATCTTGATCAATGTGTGATATTCCGAATCCTCATTCGGAATCGAATCCAAATGATTTATGGATTGATCCCAAGATCCTTTCAGTTGGCTAGAATCCCTCTTTTTTCCGATCCAGTTCCTCCACGACCGCGAACCCGAGTTAGATAGTGGGAGAACCCAAGGACTCCCTTTCGGATTCAGGAAAGAACTCTCAGAGCTCTTCTTTCCTTTTCGAAGATACAGGAGCAAAACAATCAACTTATTTAGATTCGACCCAACCGATTCTTCCAATGTATCATTTCTGGGTCCAATGGAATTCATAGGTATAGGAAGAAGTCCCCTCAAATAGATCTTTTTTTTTTCGACCATATTTCGATTGTTCATACGACAGATAAGGAACGCTACTAGACAGAGTATTACACTCTTGATCGTGAAATATCGATAACCACGTGAATTGCGTGAAAAAAGTAGGATACTCCAAATTCGGGGGTCAAAGAGTTTTAGAAAACGTTCTTGGTCGAAAAAAATTTCCATCAAAGACCCTGACCCTATCCATGAATCTAACGAATAGGACGAATTCTTCCTCTCTCTCAATATCTCTCTCAATTCGAAAATCCAAAATAGAAATTCTTGCCCTTTCATCTTCCTCCTTAATGGAAATTGTTGATTTTTCATCTTTTTCGTTTTCTTGATTGAATGGCACTGCCATCTAAGACTCCCTTCTACTCTTAATTCAAAGGCCATACTAGTTTTCTTTCATTCTATTATACTATTCTGATTCAAACAAATGCCATATATCTCTTCTACTCTTAGTCAATTCAAAGGCCATACTAGTTTTCTTTCATTCTATTATACTATTCTGATTCAAACAAATGCCATATATCTCTTCTACTCTTAGTCAATTCAAAGGCCATACTAGTTTTCTTTCATTCTACTATACTATTCTGATTCAAACAAAATAACATGAAAACGAAATGGTAGAATCGTTGACCCCGGTCTCTTGTCATTGAAGCAAAATCGCATGCAAATTGGAATTTGCTTATTCATCATGTACGAGGATCCCCCCTAAGCATCCATGGCTGAACGGTTAAAGCACCCAACTCATAATTGGCGAATTCGTAGGTTC